TATATCACCAGATCTCGATTTTTCATATATAAATGTAATTAAAGTATCTCCTTCGTACAGGATTTCCCCATAATGGCCATGAACAGCTGCTTCTGGAGTGGCCAAATAAGGCTTAGCTGATCGTATTACTACAGAGTCAACTTGAACAAGTATAACTTGACCCGGTTTTGGGTGTGGTACGTTTTTGGCTATACATATATTTTCAAAAATAAACTGACCAAGACTCATTATTGTAGATGTTTCTTGACAATAATTGGGATGGAGAAAATACCAATTCAAATTGAAAATAATGTTACTGCACGAATCGGGATTATAAATTTTCTCATTTTCATCCATTAAATAATATTTAATTACTTGAAAAGCCTGTTTTAAATTGTCAAGTTGCAAATAGTTATTTATCAAGGTCTGATTATGAGTTAGTAAATGGTAAAATGAATAAACATTCGCAATTCGAAAGGCTGTTCCTAAAGGACCCAGCGAATTCTTAATTGGAATTCGAGGATCTTTTGTAATTTTAATTGATTCTTTTATCACATTGTGATATTTTACATGGTTGAATGGACCCATTCGAAAACAATTGAATGATGACAAAATTATCAACGATTGGAATCCCGTATTTCTATTCAATAACGTATGAATAGTTCTTTGATTTTGATTAAGGGGTTGTTGAATTCTTGCCTTGGAATAAATGGAAGAAAACGGATTGATATTGGTGCAAGCTGATCCATTATCAAAGAGCAATCCTGAGCCCGATGGATCATTCCTTTTTCCGATATATGAAATAGTGGATTGCACCAAGTCGATTCTTAGGAAATGTCGAACCAAACCATTTGCCTTTATTTCAACAAAGGAAGCACGGGCTTCTTGACTAGAAGAACTTTTTTTGTCTTGGTCCCAATTCAATACTAAACAAGTCTGAAGTAATTGAATATTTGTATCAGAAATTAATTGAATTAGTTTACCATTTCCATAAAAGATATAATTGACAAGTTGAAGTTGCACATTATCCCTTTCCTGCAACAGATCCGTGGGGAAAAGCGTTGCAAAAGTTATACTGTTCGTTATTTCATATATGATGACAGGCCGAACCAAAACAAAATACTTTTTCTTGCTAAGTCTGATCCGTTGAACATAGATCCCATTTTTCCATTTTTTGGATTCCTTGGAATTTTGTTTTCCTGTTCCTGGTGGTATCAAAACGTTTCTATGCCGGGATATCTTATCTGGCTTTCCAGGAAAATGGATATCTCCAGAAAAGATTTTAAGTTCAATTTCTTCTTTTATTATCCCCACTCGGACCAACCCGCCTATTCGGCTTCTTATATTTAAAGTAATTTGTGTATCTACCCCAATGATACTATTGTTCCGTACCATTATGGAAGACGATCCGGATAAGATATGCACTTCCTCGGAAATGAAAAAAAACCGATCTACTTTCATTTGGTATTTTGGCCTAAATTCCTTGCCTCCTCGATACTCAATCAAATCCTCTTTTTTGAGGATTGAATGCATTTCTAGCATACTATATTTTAAAATGCCCAAACTCTTTCTTCTGTATCGAGGATCGTTGAAATAAGCAAGAATACTATTTCTACGGAAAATGCCATTGATGGGGATTTCAATCGAGATACCTGAAGGGGGCATTAGTTCGTTCTCGCGTTCTTGAATCGATTGGAGTGGAATGATGAATCTATTTCTTCGCCTCTTTGAGAATAAATCAGAATTCTGGTAGAGAATGGTCGGATCTATGAGATTACAACGACCAGTACATAGAATTCGACTAAGGTCTGAATAATCAGGAATCCTATCTTCTTTTTTACCCGAAAAATCCGAAGTAAAGAATTTTTGTCTCGACTGATCATTCGTTCCTGAGAGGTTAGAAGTAGATCCTCTCTTGACAGAACGCTTGACAGAAGGAGAATGCGCACTCATTTGATCTTGATCCTTGTGGGACGAAAGTGAGACTAGACTGGATCTGCATGACTCTCCTAATAATAGCCACAAATGACTTGTTTTTGGTAATCGATGAAGATTACTGTATGTAAATTCGGGTGCATGATACACATCGGTGCTCCAGTGTATTTCTCCGTCTGAGTAAGAATAAATATGTTTTCGAACCTTCTCTTTAAAACGCAAAGTGGATGTTCCTGTACGAATCTCAGCAATCACTTGTTCTGATTCTACATATTGATCGTTTTGAACTAAAAGATAACTTTGGGATGGAATATTTATATTATGTCGAATATCTTCACTCTCAATAGTTAGGTACAAGTTTATAGAACATAGAAAGGCGGGATGTCCATGGCGTGTACGTGTCGGATGAACCAAATCCTCATTGAATTTTATTTTTCCATTAGAAGGGGCTCGCACACGTTCTATAGTACCCCCCGTGAAGACTCCGCCGGTATGAAAAGTTCTTAATGTTAATTGAGTACCCGGCTCTCCAATCGATTGGCCTGCAATAATACCTACAGCTTCTCCCAATTCAACCAGGTCGCCA